CCGATCGCAGAATACCTGGTTTTCACTCCTACTCGAATTTCCCTTATCCATATTCGAATTAGAGGAGGCACGCTTCCCCTCTTCCTTGCCCACTTCCATTGATTAGGGGCAAAGCATTGGCTTTTTTAGTGCCTTTCTCTCTGTATTGGCCTATCTCTTCTCTTGCAATGGACCAATAAATAGGGGCGCAAGGTGTATCATCAAAACGTTTTGGAATACTAACGATTCATCTCCCAAAATAGTTCGATGCTATCCTCACCTAAAACATAGGCAAAGGGATTCGAATAGTTCCGTAAGAATGGTCCGGGATAGTCAACCTTTCTTTAAAGAAAAATGCCATCTTCAGTTCTTATAGTCATACCCTTATGTGAGCCTTTTTGGTCATTTGGTAACCAGATCGATTAGGTACGATTCGACATAAGCCAAACCAAGGGATCCTGAACAGGTTGAACATTCTTGTTTTGTCACGATAAGAGCTGCCCATTTCTTTTCTTGTATTGTTTATTATGATTGATCCAACTCGTAACTTCGGGCTTTTAGTATGATTCTCCTTTCTTTTTAACCGATAAGAAGACGATAACGATAGAAAGTTGCGCGTAGGCGCAGGCTCTGTGAGAATTCTGCGCATATTAGGAGGAACAAAAGAGACTTTCAAGTACGGGGAAGGAATTGACTCGCCTATTCCGCTTAATATAGTAAGACGGAGAACAGGCCATTCAGCAGGGAGATTCTGAAATTGCGGAGGCTTGGTTCGATCAAGAATTCTCACTATTTCTTAGATTCATGGACCCAATTCAATTCTTCCACGACCCCCTTCCGTCTTCACGGAGCGGTACACTGAACAGTAAACCAATCTCGACAAAGAAAGTCAAGTACAAGCAACAGAAAACAAGGGTCGACTTACGTGTGTTAAGCATATAGCTAGCATAGCCGCCTTATTATTAGTTATTAGGCTACTACCTTTCTTTCATCGACCCTAAAATCCAAAGTCTGTTCTTTCTATACGATATCTATCAGTCTTCAAAATTCTGACTTCTTATTATCGTATTGTATTAGAAAGAAAAGTTCTCAATCCAAGCTTACTAATTAATAACGGAGAGCTCTACCTTCTAGCTCGTTTTAAAGCGTTGAAGAGAGAGAGGACATTCTAAAGAGAGTTGTTGAGGAAGCATCTTCTTTCTTTCTAAGTACGAGTCTGTTTTCACCAACAAAGAGCGCTCAAGCCCTTTCTTTTGTAAGGGCTATTCCAACTGGTTGAGCTTGATAACATGTGAAGCGGTTTTTAAAAGACCGCATCTAATCTCGATGCAGCACTGACGTTCACAGTAGTTCTTCCTCCAAGACCTTCCAGTCACTTGCTGCCGTAAGCCATGCACTAAACAAGACCAGATTCTCTCCATCTAGGATGTACGGTCTGGAAGAAAGAATACCTGTGCCTATCTTTTTAATCAGTAATATCCTTTCTTATTCATCGCCTATCGCCTTTTGCCTGTAATGAGGAATAAGTGAGCTGATAGCTATGATTCTTCGCTCGAAAGTGAAAAGATCAGGATTGGATGCTTTCGATTTCGAATTCCTTTACAACCTGAAAGCTTCGTAAGGCCTAGCGAAGTGAGTCTCGGGTGAGACTCACAAGCGTTAAGAGACCTTCCTACTTTCCTTACCTGACAACCCGACTCCGACGTAGCTTGGGCCTACCAGACTGACTCCTTCTCTTCTATGTGATACCCTAAATTCTTTCCTTTCCTTTCTCCTTACGTACCCTATCTTAGTCACAGAGAGTTTCTTTCCGAAGGGGGATGGAAAAAGAAAGCAACCCGTATTACCTAATATTCAGCTCTAGGCCTAATGCTACTCGCAGTAGATTCCACCCTCCGCCTAGATCGGAAAGAGTACGCTCTAAGAGCTGCTTTCCCCGTTCTGACCGATGCATCCGGAGGCCCCCTCTAAGATTGATTGAGTTAGCCGTAGGTAGGAAATCCACTCTTTTGACCTTCCCTACCCTTCCGGGTAGTTCTTCCTTATGAAGGTGGGACTGTAAAAGCACCGGTTGAAGTACCAACTCCAACTACTGCTTTTTCTACTGCAGCTACGGCTGCTGATCGATCTAGTCTAATAATTTTCCCGGTACCGGTAGAAGTATAATGCTACTATAGCCGAAAGGCATTAAGCTAATCATGGTTCCCGCTCTTAGCCGTTGGGAGTCCGATGGGCATCCAAGCTAGTCAAAATGCTCGAAATCACACTATATGATCATTCCAGGGCCCAACACAACAGAGGCATGCCAGCATCAGCTGAGGAAAGCCTTAGAGCTAGCGTTTTGCTTTCTTTAGTGGTCCCTTCTGGTGGATCACTTCGGTTTCAAACTCCTTCTTGTCTTCTTTTTCAAGTAGGTGAGTTCGTGAGTAACCCTAGGGAGATGCTTGGAATCGGCTTCATCTAGCCTTGAGGGATTGGGGGGTAACGTCTGATCAGTGGTTTGGTGGTCTAACTCGGTAACCCGAACCCGGACACCAGCAGCTCCGGTATTAAACTAGGCTTTCTGGCCATCTATCGGCCTGCCGGGGCTGCTTTAAAGAGTACCTGTTCTCCTTTCAGTCGAGATCAATTACATCGATCCTACTAGGCCAGCAACTACTACATCGAATCAACGAGGCGCGAGCTTTCTCGATTATCCACGAACTGGGCTTGGGCTTTGCGAAAGAGGATCGGAGCCTATGAATCAGATCCTTTCCTAGTCGTCCGTCTTAGGGCTAGGGCAAGCAAGCACAAAAGTGCAGTCAGCAGAGGAGCGAACCATCTCAATAAGGGAAGTGACGAGCCTGGGCATCATCCCATACGACGCCATTTTCGGATCTGTCATTTCGGGCAGGTGGAGTGAAAGTAGAAGGCAATGAAAAGGAGTTTCTAGCCGGATCTTCTATCTACGCAAATTGAAGAGATGTCTGCTAAAGCCGCTGCAATTGAATGAGATAATCTGCTGCAATTGATTCAAGAATCCGATGCAGTTAGCGAGAGTCGTGGTAGTTCAGTTCTTTAGGCAATTCCCGAGGAATATGACATGGCTATTGTTTCAGCTCTTCTGACTATGCTTTCCGTGGTCGCTAGGCGGTGGTTTAGTAAGGGCTTTAGGAAAAGGCGTAACTGCTCTTGTCGGAAGGGCTGGGCTACTAGATGGGAAAGATCCCACACCTGGACCAGGCTCAAAGCGATGAGACGATTTCTTCTCTTCTGGGTTAGACTCTCTAGAACCAGAACAATAGACTGATTGACTGTGGTCAGGTCAGAGCCTTCTGTTGGAGGAGATTGATTTGACTTGCTACCGTACCTTACTTAGTCTTCCGCTGGAACTGGATTCTCTAAAGCTTAAAGGGAATACCCCTCGGGGGAGATAGGAATCGAATCGATTGAAGAAGGAATTGACTTATCTAAAGGAAGAGAATCAGCAACTATTTCATCCGTATCCGGCACTGCTTTACTTGGCTTAGCTAGACTGCTTTGAGCTTTCCCGCTACCTTGCCGATAGTAGTCGAGAAAAGGGAGTAGTCGAGAAGAGAAGAGGTATGGAAAATCAGACTGTGGTTGGTTCCATAGGGATAAAAAGAATTGGTATGATCAACGCCGTTTAACCACGATTGCTCAACTGTCAATGTGCAACTTTCCTTGTTCTTGTTAGTAGCCATTCAGAGCGGACAGGCAAGGAGAAGTCCCAATGCTTTCGTCTCAGGCTAGAAACTATAGATTCTCATGCGCTTGAACGGGATGAGTTTCAGTTTCCCTTTCTGACTTTAGTATTCGCTTCATCTTGACTTAGGAACATGGATTTGACCTCGAGCCGCTCTATTAGAATTTCATTCCAGGGCGCTTATCAACCGCATTTCTTCTATATTGTATACCTGAGTGACTTCTCGACCTTGTGTAAAAGAGATCCGTCTTCCTCGCCAATGAATGACTTCTTTGTTGCTTGCCTTCCTTCTTCCCCAATTAGTTACTTAATATTCTAGAAGTGGAGCACCTTGTATTTACTTAAAAGCTTGCCGGACTCAATCTATATCTATAGCACTAGCTAGCCTGCTTCCTTAAATCATGACGGTGGAGTGCCCGATGTGAGTCAAAGAGAGTGGTACAGTCACTACACGTTGTTAGCTGTCCCCAGTGCGTGCCGGCTTCCCTAATCTGAATTCATCCCAATTTTGCTGAAGGAAGTGTTCGAGTGGTGAAAGCTGAAAGATAAACTTCGAATAGTACGATCTCTCTCTAGTATCCCACCTCTATCTGTCTCTAGTTGTTCGCAGGTGAATGAGAAACTGGTAATCCAAGTCGGAAGTCCTCAACAGGCAACGGTCCTCACCTCATCACTAAATATAGATTCTACGGCCACACAGAGAATCTTTGATCGGAAACACAAACACCACGCAATATACATATTCATAATTAGAACTTAGAATACATTTCTTAGAACATGAAAGACATTTCTTATTCACAAGAAACTTAATTAACATAATCACAATATATAGACAGAATACCCTGGAAGATACATTAAAGGAAAACACCTTACCTACTCGTTCTTCTTTCATTTCAATTTCAAGTAAGTAAGGGAAGGGCTCGCTTCACTTCAAAAAGCACAAGACCTTTTTTTTATCGATTAAGCCATTCCTTCATTTAATTGATTACATTACAACGAAAGACAATCTCAAAAAGTCGTCCCTTACCTTTCCTCCCATTCTTAACATAACATACAATTTGTCAATTCAAGATCAAGGATCAACCAGTTAAAAAAGATAAAGAGATTTAGCTTCTCCTGCTCGCTGCTCGTTACATATGTGCTCCCCTTTTAGACTCGCTCCTGCGTCGTTTTATTGACTCGTTCCAGGTTATGTAACTCGCTCCCCTACTGAAGGAACTAGAGTTATGCCTTGGCCTTGCTTGGAAAGTTAGACCTTCATGAATCCCGGCTTCTAGGGCCCATTGAAGGCCACACAGGAGAAGGCATCTCTCGGGCTGGGTTCCTGGGGACCTAACCTTGTTTTGAATTCCTCCTTTAGTTAACTGAGTTCAGAGTTCCTGCCCCTTCCGGCAGTTATCGGAATGAATGAGTTGCTTCTTTCCTGAGTTAGAGTAATGAAGAGATGAGTTCGCGGGATTTCTTTCACTTATGAGTTAAGGCAGTTCTTGCAGCTACCGCTAACGCCCCTCTCTACTTGACTTTATTTAGTATTTCGCTCGCTCCGTAAACTACGCTCTTACCCGTTGGTCGAGCCATTTCATCCCTGGGACTGGGCTGCTCTGGACTTCTTTTTTCCCTTGTTATAGCAGTTACTTAGTCCTTTCTTGCTTGAGTTCGTGAATTCCCTCAGTCCATTAGCGGAGCGTAGTTTCTTCTATCACATAAGCAATTTCTGCCGCCCTGAAACCTCTGTTCTAAAGTGCTTTTTACCGGGACCTGCTTCTGTTGCTATTTGTTTTCCTTTGTTGTGTGCAGTTTCAGAAGCTTTCTTTGGGTTAACCTTAGGGTACTAAAAAAGCATTTTTCTCCCTCACGAAGTGGACCAGCCCAAAAGAGAAGATGCCCAGGATCATACATATGATAGAGAAGGGCCAGGGGAAAAGGGTGCTTAGTAGAACCTTGATGAAACTGTCAATATTGTCGTTCGTTTCTTTCGCTTGTTTATTACGCGAAAGTGCTCGCTCCAAGTATTTACCTTCTTGGTCGTTGTCGTTTAGTAAAGCATGGGCCTTAGATTAGGATTCTTAGCTGTTCACACGAATTGCTCAAGGTTGGGGGCAGGGATACGGGCTGCTAGAAGGGACCTCCCACACAAGGAATAGAGAGGAATCCCCTCAAGAGAAATGGGAAAACCTATGCTATTTCAGCTGTTGGTGCCATTGATTCAGTTGACTTTGGGAAGAGGTCCCCTATATATAGGGAAAGACTGATTTTAGCGGACATGGCTTCTACGTAGTATCCCTTGCAGAGGAATAGGAATCAACTCTTTCATCAACAAGAACTCCGAGTGAAGGCAACTCAATAAGTAGAGTCTCTATCGCCCTTGGGCTTGGGCTAGTAACCAGAGAACGGAGAAGATCTCAAAGAATTTGCTCGGGTTCAAAATGAAAAAAGAAGAGACTGCTCATTTGACCTTACACTCTTGATGGTTGAAAGTTCACAAGACATGTGAACATGACTTATCTTATAGAAATGCGCGGATTTGGTAGGTCTTCCGTGAATGAAGTAAAAGAGAAGTCGCCTCTCCCGCAGCAGTTAGCTCTTTTCCCGGAGCTGAGGGTATGAAAGAATTTCAAGTTGCCGCTCTTGGTGCTTTGGCATTTGCAATAGGAAGTTGATTAGGGGCATGCCTTAAGGAAACGAGTCACTCTCGCGGGTATCTCAGATAGAGATGTTGCCTCTGTCGCTGCATAAACATAAAGAAGAGTTAGATTAATAGTCAATCCACCTGCTCCGGGTCACGCACGAAGGGTAGAACAAAGGAAGCTAAAGGCTTTCCTCTCACTACTCTTTCCACGGTAAAGTCAGCATCTTCTTACCCACAAGGATTTCTTCCTCTGCGTCCGCAGAATTGACTCTTTTGGAGTAAGATTCGGAGACGATAAGCTCAATCCGGCTCCAAGGAAAGAGTCATCTTATCTTGACTACGCCCTAGAAGCCAGAACTCTTAACGACGCAAGGAATAGCAATCTTTCTTACCCAATTTGAGAGACTTGCCTTGTGAGATGGGAAAGCTAAATAGAGTGACCTGGCCAATCAGTTAAATGAAAATGCCACATTACTTTTCACACTTTCTTCGATTATCTTTCCTCGGTCAAACTCGGGGGAAGTTGAATCTAGCTCTACGGGGGTCTTTGCTTTTCACGACTGTTGCTGATTTTTTTCGTTTAAAAAGAAAGAATGATTGTTTCGTTTAATCAGCGAGGAGATTGATTCAAGAGACCGTCTTCCTCTATCAATGAATTCTGATTCTTTCTATTAAGCACCGATGGGAGAATACTTCCTTCTTTTGTTTTGTTTTCTTTGTTTCCGGTTCACGTTAGAAGACTGCCTTCTCTGCCTCTGCTACCCCTTTCCTCGTTATGCTATGACTCGAGTGTTTTTCCTCCTCCATTTGAACTTGGCTTGAAGGCTTACACAAACCAAATCAGTGGAAAAAAAAGATTTCGACATGCCACAAACATTCCGCACAGCCCTCTGGGTTCATAACTAACCTTAACATAACAGATAAAACGGCACGTAGATTGACCCTGTCAAGTAAACTAGAGGTTCGCCTCCCGGGCCTTTCCGAAACAGCATTCTAGCAACTTCGTTTTCATCCAGCGTTCTTTACCAACCAGTGAGCCGGCACAGAGTCTCCCCCTAACTCATGCCAAACCCTTATCTTATGAGGTACCCGACTTTTTTCCAATTCTGCCTTTGTGACTTCATCTGTCTACCGATAGCAGCATGCCAGTACTTTGCCCTAACTACGAAGCTTGAGTCCTGTCTTCGCCCGTGAACGCAACAGGACGCGGTCGTCTAACTCGACTTCCGCAGCGAGTCTCATTGCAGCTCTCTCCTGCAGTAGTGATGACGGTTCGCCACACCAGACATCACATCCCCTTGAAGTTCCACTTCAATTGCCACAACAAAGCATCATGGCATTTCCTCCGTATGATTGGTGACAGCTCTCTAGCTCGACCACCACACTTCTGCACATTGAGTCTTTTGGCAACGCAGTTCTTCCCCTTTCTACAAAGCCTACTCCGTTGCATTCCCTTTCCACTGTTTAGTTCCGATTTGCCTTCGCCCTTAGCTTGCCACTTGGGGGCCAGGTACTACTCTAGGCAAACGTACTAGACGAGCAAAGAAAGCAAAATAGCCGGAGCTACAACGTGCATGCTTTCGTTGATAGGCTTCACTCATTAATATTAATGAAGAAAACTGCGCTCTTCGAACCTCGGTTTGAACCATACGATACCTCGATCCTACTCTGGAGCCCAATCCCTATCGAAAGCATGAGTGGTTGTACTCCACTAATGAGCTACGCGTATCTGCAGTACGATCCATTTGGTCCAAGTCTTCCCATCGTGTAATGACTGTGTGCCTTCACCCCATGGTTCTCCCATTTTGGGCACTGCAAGCAACCTCGGGTATTTTCACCCTCTTCGACTTGCAACTTGAGCACTTTCTTTAAGCGGTACATAAGTCCTTGTAAAAGAAAAAGAGTGCCTCCTCGTTCATCCCCGTTGTCACGAAAAGGAACATATCGAGTAGGCTGGTACCAATTCCTCCACATCAGCAGCAAAATAGGCATCTGAATCTTAAGTAGGAAATTCCATCATCTCAGAGGCCGGAGACGGAGACGAGTTTATCAGCACCAATACCCCCACGCATCGTGGCCGGTTCCCTCGGGGGTAGAAACTTCGCTTGGAGAAATATCCCGTTGATCTTCGGGCTGGCCCTTGCCTATTGAAAGTATGGTGTCTCTGAAATGCTTTTTGAATGCCTCTTGTTCGGATGATTACTAGGATCGGTCCAAAACACCAGATACAGGCACATTTGCACCTAATCAACTGAAGCATCTGACGAGGAAGGGAAGTTACAGAACGGGGTAGCTAGCAACTTCAGTAGTGGGAGTGAGTGCCCAGCTGTGCGTCGGGCGCGAACGGAGTTAGCTCCTTAGTTCATATGTATTCTAGTCGGTACGATGGAATGAAGGGATGAGAGGGAAATTCCATGCTCAAGGGTTAGGGACTATCGGGAAATGCACTCAAGTCAAGTAGAAGTAGGGTGGTTAGTCCGAATCCTTCCAAGGGTTTCTGTATCTGTAAGTGAAAAGCTCAGTAGAGAAGTCAAGGAAAGATGAAGTAGTGAGCCAGGAAAGCAAATCCGAAAACAAGCCAAAACACCGGCTTGAAAGACCTTCTTTTTGGGCTAGATAGAAAAGCAACTGATAAGAGGTCCACTCCATCTGGAATCTAAGGCCAACTTCTCTTCATCTATCCGAATCCTGAATCTATCAATAGAAGGACGACGATGCTCGAAGACTTTCCACTTGCTGCCAAAGAGGGAACCTTCCCATAATTTTCGTGATAAAAGCCCTATTTTCGGCACCTTCACGCTCCTTCTTTAATTTAAAGGTCCAACCCTATAAGATAATCGTTGGGTTTTGGCTTCGTCTTCAAACTTAGGGACGGACTCGACTCACTACATGAAGGAGTAGACCAACGCATCGACGAAGAACTTCAACTGAACGCACATATCGCATAGAAGATCAGACTAGGCATGGAAGCTTGATGAGCGAGTCAATCAGTTCAGGCAGGTTCAGCTAGTTCCAAGCCAATCTCTAAAGTTAGAAGTTCAGATTGCGCAATTTCACTGATTGAAGTAGTTACGGAGCTCCTCCAAGCTTTTTTCTTCTTTAGTAGCTCCCCGAGCCTAGCTTCTCTTTTCTTGTTGGAATTGTATCGAATCGAAAGTTCCATCTAAAAAGAGATATAAATACCCCGGCAGGCATTATATGCTTGAACATTAACCTCGTTCGGTCTTAATATATTGGCTTCCTGCTTCAATAGAAGGTTTCAAGCTTTCACAGACTTAACTTAATAAAGATTCAGCTCGAGTAAAGGAAGGTTGAGCTAGTCTTTGTCTAGTCAATCAGGTAGCTTTCCTTCGATTCCTTCTGACTGATCAAATCTTCTCTAAATGACTACAGCGCACTCCAAGCCCGCCGCCCAGATCTGAGCTTTCGTGATAGGTGAAAGAACCTTTTCCGTAGGGGGAGAAAAACGGACTATACGTTAACTAAGCCCTTGTTGGTAAGGCTCTTTAAAGACCTAAAGGAAGCTATTAAGAGAAGAGGTTGGGCTTGGCAGGTAGACTTGCTGTCCTAACTGACAAGAGAAAGGGACTCTGGGATATTTACTGGGTGGGATATATTTGACTATTAAGTAAAGGTTCGATATTTCACTAAAAGATATTCAAAAGGAAGGTCAATCTGGTCCTCAATGGTATGACCTATAACTCAATAGCAGCTTTCCTCGTCTCATACCCATAGTTAGAACTCTTTCTTGTTACAATCGTCTTTCTTTCCGAGTCCTGACGCGCTTCAAGGAAGATAGCAGTTCATTAGGTTGTTCTGAAAGAAAGGAAGCGGTACAAGCGAAGGTAAAGCAATAATCATAACAGGAACTGGAACTCCTACTAGCCATAATCTATAGGATCGCACACGTGTACCTTACTATCAGAGTCCAAGAAAAGAATCTTTCCATAACACAGAAGGGGATCATCACCCGGCCCAATAGACACGATCTTTCCAGCCAGATTGAGTTCATCCAATAGCGCATTTCCTGCTTTATCGTCGAAGATTATTTCATCATTTCCTCTAGTAGTAAGAAAAACCTCGCTAATGAATCTAGAAAATGGTATACCAGGAAACCTTTTCGCAAACTCACGATCGAAGATGTCCGTTAAGACTATATTGAATAATACCCTCGGGATTTCACCCACTAGTGGTATACCAAAACCGTTTAAGTTTATATCAGACCTACGATTATTTCCATAAATGTCCACGATTGGAAGATATAGTAAAGAGGAAATGAGTTTATATACAGAACAAGAATCACCAAAAAAAGGCTTAACCTTAGAGAAAACAAGACTGCTTGGAATCTTTTTTAAAGAAGGACCTAAGTCAAGCCTGTACACTCTATCCACCTTACCCAGTCCACGAATGCTGCTATAAAAGCTAGGAACCATATCAACCATTCGGTAACCATCTTCTGGCAAGCAACCGTGAGAAAGACGAAATAACATTCGGGATAACCCCATTAACACCAATAAATCCTCTTTATTATCTGGCATAACTGTATAAAGAATATTAGGATCAGAGCCTGTCCCAAACATGATATTAGGAGGATAATAATCTGGTAGCGTATAAAGAAACTGAGATAGATCAGCCTTCTTTATGTACTTTATTTGAAGCGGAGATATTTCGTATAAACCAGTAAGTCTTTTTTGTTGAATAACAACTAATCTGAAGCGAGATACACTTTCACAAAAATTCTCATTTTTATAGATAAACTCAATATCTGCTACGCCACATCAATCCGTTATGGCTCGACTCTCTTCCTTAGCAACGACGGATTCTCCGGGCAGCCATATTTGCGTGGAACTACATAAGTACATTAGTTAGACGAGCAGTGGATTACATCACCCCGATTCGCACCAAGTTTTCTCTGTCGGACATGGAGAAAGCTCCAAGGATTGACCCGGGGTTAGACTACTCTACGGAACCCCTTTGGACGACTGCTCTGTGCTTGCCGCTATCTTTCGTTCTTCCGGCCAGGACCAATTCCGCCTAAGGCCATGATCGAATCATGACGAGCTAGACTAATGACGCTCTTTCAAGGACCGGCAAAACTCTAAAATGCTGATGATCAAACGTTGCTTCGGATGTGTATGAGAAGGAAGCTTCTCTAAGATATTGACTCTTAGATAGATACCAGCATAGTCTCTTAATTAAGAGTTTCTTGTTGGTTGCACTCGTAAAGCGAGCGATAGCTTAAGAGAGCAGCGAAAGAAGCCCACGGAGCGGTGATATTTCCTGACTAGCAAGTGGAGGATCATTCCAGTCTCTGATGGCGTAGCCGATGTGTCATGCTAGGAAGCTGAGCTAGGGCATTTCTTCTTTCTCAACGGGAGTGAAAACCTTCCTCTATGCTGACAGAAGCGGAGAGGCAGGCAAGAAAGAAGGAACCAGGCTAGGGCTCTCTGTAGTAATAGCTGTCTCTCTTCACTCATGCTTGCTGCTTAAGACTCTCTTTTCCCTCTACACCTGAAAGATCGAAGTAGCGGCGAGGAAGAGCTTGAAGAAGGAAGAAGTACCATTGGCGAAGTTGCTTCCTCCAGTCTTTGTATATATGGGATGTACCCGAGAAAGAGACAAAGCAGCTGAGATCAGAATGAGTAGCATTGGTCTTGGTCTGACTAATCAATGTCAAAAAGATTCCATCGATCGGTGAAGCACATCAACGGAAGTGTGCACGCTAGCGCTCTCCTCATATTAGCTTAAATAGTAAGTACAGCTTTGTGGTTTTCCTGAAGAACTTCTCTTTTCCCTATGGAAGGTGAAACTCTCGTTCAAATGCTTCCTTTTAGGACGGATTTGACCCTATTACTAAAAATCTCATAAGAGAATCAAGTTACCTAGATAAAGCCACAAGGCTATCCGAGTTCACAAGTGTAGTTGCTTTTCCCTTTATTCATTTTTGGTGTTCAGTGACTGGCTTGACTTCTTGCTTTCTTCCACCTCGCTTGCATGCGGCGAACTAGACTGAATATTTCTCTATTCATTCCTAATCCTTTTCAGCTTTATCGTTTTGTGCTTAATGAATTCTTTTTTGATAACGAAATACATCATCGACTTGAACAATAGGTCTTGTCACGAGCTGGATTCGAACCAGCGCTTCCCAGATCCAATCCGGATTTCAACCTTTCTGATCGTGACTTA